AAACAGAATTTCCTAGTTAAATTGGGTACTGCTGAGGAAAAAAAAAATTGCTTAGTTAAAATGTATGATCCTTTCTTAAACGGGATGTATCGTGGAAGGATGAAGAAAGTCTTTTCATCTTCAATCAAAACTTCGATAGAAAATTGCACAGAAACATCCGAACTAAATAAAATTCATGATATCCTTCTTCCCGATCCTAATTCTCCAGATTCTCCAGATTCTCCAGAATATCAAGATAAAATCGAAAGATCAGAAAAAAAAGAGGTGAAAATAGATTCAAAGAATAGGTTAAAGTTTTCATTGAACGCAATTCTAACTAAGCCTAAGCGTGAAAAAAAATCTATTGGAATGAACAAAATAGGTAAAAAACCCCTTCGGTGGTCATACAAATTAATCAACGAGTTGGAACAATATTTTAAAAAACGACGAAAAGAACAAGGTATAATGCAAGGGCTGGATCACCAGCTTAGAACAAGAAGATTTAAACGTATATCTTTTTTAACTCGTTCCAGACGAAGTTTTAAGAAATCTCAGTTCAAGAATTTTAATCTTTATAGAAAATTTAATAGAGAGTCTGGGTTTATAAGTTATTTCGAAGAACCTGATTTTCGTCGAGCCGTAATCAAAGGATCTATGCGCGTTCAAAGACGTAAAATGGTTATTTGGGGACCGTCCCAAGGAAATCCCCATTCACCACTTTTTTTGGAAAAAATGGAAGATTTTCCTTTTCCTATATCCGACCTAATGAAACTTTTTTTAAATATTAGAGGTTGGTTGGGTAAAAAGTCAGAATTTGAAATTTTAGATCAACAATTGCAAATAAAAAAAAACAACCAGGAAGACGTAATAGAATTCTGGGAGAACATTCCATATGCACAAAAAACAAGAAGTATTCTGTTACTAGCTCAATCAATTTTTAGAAGATATATTAAATTACCCTTATTAATAATAGCTAAGAATATTGGATGTATTTTATTACGGCAATCTCCGGAATGGTATGAGGATTTCCAAGATTGGAATAGAGAAATTTATCTAAAGTGTAGCTATAATGGTCTACAATTCTCCAAAACAGAATTTCCTAAAAATTGGTTAAGAGAAGGTTTTCAGATCAAAATCCTATATCCTTTTCATTTGAAACCTTGGCACAGATCTAAACTACGACTCTCTGATAGAGATCGAAAGCAACAAGATGATTTTGATTCTTGTTTTTTAACAGTTTTAGGAAAGGAAACAGAATATCCTTTTGGTCCTCCTCGAAAAACACCTTCCTTTTTTGAACCCATTTTTGAAGATATAGACTATAAAGTCGAAATAAAAAAATTGAATTTTAGAGTTCGAAGAGTTTTAAAAAAAATAACAAAAAAACAAGGAAAAGCAGTTTTATTTGTAAAACAAAAAATAAAAGAACTTTTAAAAGAAAATAAAATTCCATTATTTATACCGACAGAAATATATGAATCAAGTGAAACTCAAACAGAAAAGGATTCTATAATCAGCGCTCAGATAATTCAGGAATCACTTATTCAAAATCGATCTACAGGTTGGACAAATTATTCACAGGCCGAAAAAGAAATGAAACATAGAATTGATAGAAGAAACACAATCAGAAATCAAATAGAAATAATGAAAAAAAATAAAAAAAAAGTAACGCCGAGAATAAAAAAAAATAATAAGAATAATGGAAATAATGGAGAATCACCCCCAAAAATTTGGAAAATATTAAAAAGAAAAAATATTGAATTAATAGTTAAATTTTTCATTGAAAAAATATACATAGATATCTTTCTATGTATCATTAATATGCGCAGAATCACTCTACAAATTTGTATGGAATCAACAAAAAAAATTCTTGATAAATACATTGACAATAATGAAATAAATAAAGATCAAGAAAAGATTAATAAAACAAAACAAAATAAAATTGACTTCATTTCGCCTATAACTATAAAAAAGGCTTTTGATAATCTTAGAAATAGTAAGCGGAAGTCACATATTTTTTTTAATTTATCTTACTTGTCACAAAAATATGTATTTTTAAAATTATCACAAACCCAAGTTATTAACTTCAATAAGTTAAGATCTCTTCTTCAATATAATGGACCTTCTTTTTTTCTTAAGAATGAAATAAAAGATCTTTTTGGAAGACAAGGAATATTTGATTCCGAAGTAAGACATAAGAAACTTCCAAATAATGCAATGAATCCATGGAAAAACTGGTTAAGAGGTCATTATCAATACGATTTATCGCAGATTACATGGTCTAGATTAGTCCCACAAAAATGGAGAAATGGACTAAATCAATGTCATACGTCTCAAAATAAGGATTTAAATAAACGGTATTCCTATGAAAAAGACCAATTATTTGATTCAAAAAAAAAACAAAATTTGAAAGTCTATTTATTACGAAATAAAGAGGAGAATTTTCAAAAAAACTATAGATATGATCTTTTATCATATAAATATATATATATTCATTCTGAAACTAAGAAGAAGGCCTCTATTTATAGATCATCATTAGAAACAAATAAGAATCAAGAAAATTCCAACAGAAATAACGAAAAAATTTTTAGCATACTCAAGAATATTCCTATCAAGAATTATCTAGGAAAAAGTGATATTATAGATAGGGAAAAAAATACAGATAGAAAATATTTGGGTTGGAAATTTAGTACAAATATTGAGGTTGAACCTAAAAAAGACCAAATCCGGGATAAACTTAATAATAAAGGTAATGGTCTTTTTTATCTTCCAATTGATTCAAATTCTGAAATCAATTACAAAAAGGTCTTTTTTGATTGGATGGGAATGTCTTTTGATTGGATGGGAATGAATGAAAAATTCTTAATCTTAAATCGCCTCATATCGAATCCGAAAGTTTTTTTCTTTCCAGAGTTTGTGATACTTTATCATAAATATAAAGAGAAACCTTGGTTTATCCCAAGCAACTTACTTCTTTTTAATTTGAATATAAATCCAAATTTTATTGAAAATCAAAATATCAAGGGAAAACAAGAGGAGGATGAGTTTTTTTTTAATTTTAGCCCATCAAATTCAAAACAATATTTTGAATTAAAGAATCAAAACAATATTGAAGAATATTTTTTAGAATCCATTGAAAAACTAAAAATATTCCTTAAAGGAGATTTTCCTTTGCAATTAAGATGGACTGGACGTTTGAATCAATTGAATCAAAAAATGCTGAATAATATCCAGATATATGGTCTGCTGGTTAGCCTCATAAATGTAAGAAAAATTACTATATCCTATATTCAAAGGAAAGAAATGAATCTGGATATAATGAGGAGGCGTTTAAATCTTACACAATTAACGAAAAAGGGAATATTAATTATGGAACCTGCCCGTCTATCTGTCAAAAATGACGGACAGTTTTTTATGTATCAAATCATAGGTATTTCCTTGGTTCATAAAAGTAAGCACCAAAGTAATCAAAGATACCGAAACCCCAAAAACGTTGCTAAGAATACTTTTGATGAATCCATTTCAAGACATAAAATAAAAACTCTAAATGGAGACAAAAATAATTTAGATTTGCTTGTTCCTGAAAAAATTTTCTCGTCTAGACGTCGTAGAGAATTGAGAATTCTAATTTCTTTCAATTTGAATTTAAAGAATCAGAATGGTGTGCATAGAAATAATTTATTTTGCAAGGAAAACAAGATAAAAAACTGGAGTCAATTTTTGGAGGAAAGTAAAATTTTTGACAGAAAAAAAAATGAATTAAATAAATTAAAGTTCTTTTTTTGGCCTAATTATCGATTAGAAGATTTAGCTTGTATGAATCGCTATTGGTTTGATACCAATAATGGGAGCCGCTTCAGTATGTTAAGGATATATATGTATCCCTGATTAAAAATTTTGAGTTTCCTATATATTCTATTGTTCTATCAATGATATTTTTCATTTTTTTCATTTTTTCTTCTGTCCGCGACCATGTTATATGCAAGCAACCCGATGCGCATATGCGCTGTCTTACATCCCAGTCTAGGATACGTGAATATTAAGGAAAATGGGGTATCAATTAAATTAAAGCTATAAATTAATCAACAGAATAAATTAATCAATCGAATCTTCGGACTAAACTATTTGGTATCGTCTTTTTGTATCACTATACAAATGAACTCAAAAATCGGATTGATTAATAATTGAAAAAACTAGGAATGTATAAAGAAATTATAATTATTGTATATACTACATTAAAATTTGTGACATTATTATTACTGATCAATAAAATAAATATCTGTCTGTAAAAAGGGGAGTGTGAAATTCTTTTATGGTAAAAAATTCATTTATTTCAATTATTTTGCAAGAACAAGAAGAAAACAAAGAAAACAGAGGATCTGTTGAATTTCAAGTAGTAAGTTTCACCAACAAGATACGGAGGCTTACTTCACATTTGGAATTGCACAAAAAAGACTATTTATCTCAAAGAGGTCTGCGGAAAATTCTCGGAAAACGTCAAAGGCTGCTGGCTTATTTGTCAAAAAAAAATAGAGCACGTTATAAAGAATTAATAGGGCAGTTGGATATTCGAGAGAGAAAAACTCGTTAATTTGAAGAGTTAGTTTGAATTATTGGCTTAAAGTTTGGTGAACTTCTTTTCGCTTTCAGCAATTCATGGAAGAATGAATCAGGAAAAACCTATGACTGTACCAGCTACAAGAAAAGACCTCATGATAGTCAATATGGGACCTCACCACCCATCAATGCATGGTGTTCTTCGACTCATTGTTACTTTAGATGGTGAAGATGTTATTGACTGTGAACCAATATTGGGTTATTTACACAGAGGTATGGAAAAAATTGCGGAAAATCGAACAATTATACAATATTTGCCTTATGTAACACGTTGGGATTATTTAGCTACTATGTTCACAGAAGCAATAACTGTAAATGCGCCAGAGCAATTAGGCAATATTCAAGTCCCTAAAAGGGCCAGTTATATCAGAGTCATTATGTTGGAGTTAAGTCGTATAGCTTCGCATTTGTTATGGCTTGGCCCTTTTATGGCAGATATTGGGGCACAGACTCCTTTCTTCTATATTTTTCGAGAAAGAGAATTGATATATGACCTATTCGAAGCTGCCACCGGTATGCGAATGATGCACAATTTTTTTCGTATTGGCGGAGTCGCTGCTGATTTACCTCATGGCTGGATAGATAAATGTTTGGATTTTTGCGATTATTTTTTAACAGGAATTGCTGAATATCAAAAGCTTATTACAAGGAATCCCATTTTTTTAGAACGAGTTGAAGGAGTAGGCATTATTGGTGGAGAGGAAGCAATAAATTGGGGTTTGTCGGGACCAATGCTACGAGCTTCCGGAATACAATGGGATCTTCGTAAAGTTGATCATTATGAGTGTTACGACGAATTTGATTGGGAAGTCCAATGGCAAAAAGAGGGGGATTCTTTAGCTCGTTATTTAGTACGAATCAGTGAAATGACAGAATCCATAAAAATAATTCAACAGGCCCTAGAAGGAATTCCTGGAGGGCCCTATGAAAATTTAGAAATCCGCCGCTTTGATAGAGTAAAAGATACTGTATGGAATGAGTTTGATTATCGATTCATTAGTAAAAAACCTTCTCCGACTTTTGAATTGTCGAAGCAAGAACTTTATGCAAGAGTGGAAGCACCAAAGGGAGAATTGGGAATTTTTCTGATAGGAGATAAGGGTGTTTTTCCTTGGCGATATAAAATTCGCCCACCGGGGTTTATTAATTTGCAAATTCTTCCTCAGTTAGTTAAAAGAATGAAATTGGCTGATATTATGACGATACTAGGTAGTATAGATATCATTATGGGAGAAGTTGATCGTTAAAATGATAATTGATACAACAGAAGTACAAGCTATCAATTCTTTTTCTAGATTGGAATCCTTAAAAGAGGTCTATGGAATCATATGGATGCTTATCCCTATTTTTACTCCTGTATTAGGAATCACAATAGGTGTATTAGTAATTGTTTGGTTAGAAAGAGAAATATCTGCAGGTATACAACAACGTATTGGTCCTGAATACGCAGGACCTTTGGGAATTCTTCAAGCTCTAGCAGATGGTACCAAATTACTTTTAAAAGAGAATCTTCTTCCATCTAGAGGAGATACTCGTTTATTCAGTATTGGACCATCTATAGCAGTCATATCAATTTTATTAAGTTATTTAGTAATTCCTTTTGGGTATCACCTTGTTCTAGCCGATCTCAGTATCGGTGTTTTTTTATGGATTGCTATTTCAAGTATTGCTCCTGTCGGCCTTCTTATGTCAGGATATGGCTCAAATAATAAATATTCTTTTTTAGGTGGTCTACGAGCTGCTGCTCAATCAATTAGTTATGAAATACCATTAACTCTATGTGTGTTATCAATATCTCTACGTGTGATTCGTTAAGACATAAAATTCCCCCGACTGCTTCTCTTTCTAGGAAGGAAGTGCCATGAGTTGAATATCTATTTTTTTTATTCATTATTCGGGGGTTGATGAAGGAAACTAGATAGTTATATGAGTGAAAGAAACGGCTTCTAAATTTGCAGTAAAAGATTGAATCTCATTTTCTATGTACAAGAGTTAAGAAAAGTAAACATAAGTATTAGAGACTCTTTACCCCAAGATTGATTGACTAGTCATCATGACTTGAAGCGGGTTCAAAGGATCCACTTTATGAGGTTTTTACTACGTATGTATTACCAAAAGTAGATTCATAAAAATGAGTGGATAGCTAGGAACACTAATGTACACTAAGGATTCGTAATAGAGATTTTGTAAGTGTATTTTTCTGTGTATAAAAAGAATTAAAATTGGGGCTTTAAATTGGTAGAAATGATAAAGGAGTACTTCCCACGATTCCGATCCAGAGTATACTTCTATTCACCGATTAAGTAAATAACTATCAAGAACGAAGTAATCCTTTAACTTTGTTTAAAGTCCCCTTTTTTGAGAAAGGAGAATAGGAACGAAAAAAAATCAAAAGACTGAATGCACTAGAAATAATCTATTTTTTTCTATCTCTATATAGAGATACAATTCTTGTCATGATTCGTGAACTAATGCAACGTCTAATTGGATTTCGTAATTGAAAACGTTAGGTTGAAATATCTATTCTATTGATATCGTTACAAGAAACATTTTATTCAAAGATTTAGTTATTACTCAACAAAGAAGAATTTAAATGATTAAAAGATAAGATGAATTCAGAAGCACTTTCTTATAATAGCAGACAGAATTCCAGTGTCTAATGGGGATCTTACAATGGATTTCATTTTATCTCTATCTATGTTACAAACATATCAAGAAAAATAATAATGGATGGGTCCTTAGATTTATTTGTGACCTTTGAGGAGCCGTATGAGATGAAAATCTCATGTACGGTTCTGCAATAGGGGTGGGAACAGTGATGTTATCATCTACTATGATTATCTAACAGTTCAAGTACAGTTGATATAGTTGAAGCCCAGTCAAAATATGGTTTTTGGGGATGGA